ATAAAAAAACAAGAGAATTAAAAATTTCGGATTATACAAAGGAAAATCAGAAAAAAAAAGAGGAAGAAAAAAGAGAGGAGCAAGCACGAATCGAAATAGCGGAAGCCTGGGATAGCATTCTATTCGCTCAAGTAATAAGGGGTTCCATATTAGTAACTCAATCTTTTCTTAGAAAATATATTCTATTACCTTCATTGATAGTAACGAAAAATATAGTTCGTATGTTATTATTTCAACTTCCCGAGTGGTCTGAGGACCTAAAGGATTGGAATAGAGAAATGCATATTAAATGTACCTATAATGGGGTTCAATTATCCGAAACAGAATTTCCAAAAAACTGGTTGACAGACGGTATTCAAATAAAGATTCTGTTTCCCTTTTGCCTTCAACCTTGGCACAGATCGAAGATAGGATTCCTTCAGAATCAGAAAGATATGTTGAAAAAGAAAGAACAAAAAAACGATTTTTGTTTTTTAACAGTATGGGGGATGGAAACTGAAATTCCTTTTGGTTCTCCCCGAAAACAACGTTCATTTTTTAAACCTATTTTAAAAGAACTAAAAAAAAAAATTCGAAAATCGCAAAAAAAGTCTTTTCTAGTTATACAGTTTTTAAAAGAAAAAACAAAAATTTTTCGAAATGTCTCACAAGAAAGAAAAAAATGGGTCAGCAAAAACATTCTATTTTTAAAAGAAATAATAAAAAAACTTTTTAAAAAAAACTCAATTGTATTATTTGGATTAACAGAAATATCGGAATTGAGTCAAATTAAAAAAGAAAAAGATTCGACAATCAATAATAGGATAATTCAAGAATCGCCTATTCAAATTCGATTTATGAGTTTGACAGATTATTCATTGACAGAAAAAAAAATGAGGGATCTGTCTGATAGAACAAAAACAATCAGAAATCAAATAGAAAAAATTACAAAAGATAAGAAGAAGAATTTTTTAATTCTGGAAAGAAATATTAGTTGGAAGAAAATAATTTCTCTCGCGAAACTAATAACATCAATAAAAAAAAATTGGCAGAAATTAAAAAGACAAAATATTCGATTAATCCGTAAATCATATTATATTCTAATATTTTTAATTGAAAGGATATATATAGATATTGTTCTATGTATCATTAATATTCCCAGGATGAGTACACAACTTGTTTTTGAATTATCAAGAGAACTCATCGATAAATATATTTATAATAATGAAACAAATAAAGAAACAATTGATAAAACAAATAAAAATACAATTCGCTTTATTTTAAATATAAAAAATTTGTTTTCTGATATTAGTAATAGAAATTCAAAGATTTTTTGTGACCTCTCCTGCTTATCCCAAGCATATGTATTTTATAAATTATACCAAACAAAAGTTATTAAGTTATATCAGCTAAGATATGTTCTTAAATATCACGAAACATCTCTTTTTCTGAAGAATGAGATAAAGAATTCTTTTAAAACACAAGGACTATTTCATTCTGAATTAAAACAGAAGAATTCGGGAATAGATCAATGGAAAAATTGGTTACGAAGTCATTATCAATACGATTTATCTTCTATTAGATGGTATCGGTTAGTACCACTAAAATGGCGAAATAGACTCACTCAACGACGTATGAATCAAAATCCAAAATTAAACAAAACTTATTTGGCGGAAAAAGAACGATTAATTCATTACAAAAAATTGAATGAATTTGATTCAAATTCATTACCGAATCAAAAATATAACTTTAAAAAATACTATGGATATGATCTTTTCTCTTATAAATTTCTTAATTATAAAGATCAGAAAGATTCATATCTTTATGTATCACCATTATGTATAAATAAAAAAGAAGAGATTCCTTATAATTACAATATAGATAAACAAAAATTATTTCATATACCAGGAAGTATGATCCCTACCCCTAATTATCTAGGAGAAAATGATATTCTGAATCTTGAAAAATTTCCAGATAGAAAATTTTTTGATTGGAAAATTTTCCATTTTTTTTTTAGAAATAAAGTAGATATTGAGTCTTGGATCGATATCGCTACCGATAGTAAAAAAAATACTAACAATGGGATTAATAATTATCACCTAATTGATAAAAAAGGCCTTTTTTTTCTTTCAATTTCTAAAAATCACGAAATCAATCCATCCAATCAAAAAAAAAACCTTTTTGATTGGATGGGGCTGAATGAAGAAATACTAAGTCGTCGCATATCAAATATGAAACTTTGGTTCTTCCCAGAATTTGTACTACTTTTTAATACATATAAAATTAAACCGTGGATCATACCAATCAAATTACTTCTTTTCAATTTTAATAGAAATGAAAATTTTAGTGAAAATAAAAACATCACTAGAAAGAAAAAGGGGGACCCTCTTCTATTATCGAATGATAAAAAATCTATTGAATTAGAAAACCGAAATCACGAAGAAAAAGAATCTACAGGCCAAGGGAATCTTGAATCAGATGCACAAAACCAAGACAATCTTGGATCAGTTCTCTCAAACCAAGAAAAAGATATTGAAGAAGATTATGCGGGCCAAAATAGGGATATAAGAAAACGTCGAAAGAAAAAGCAATACAAGAGCAACACGGAAGCAGAGCTTGATTTCTTCCTAAAAAGATATTTATGTTTTCAATTAAGATGGAATGATTCTTTCAATCAAAAAATAATCAATAATATCAAAGTATATTGTCTCCTACTTAGACTGATAAATCCAAGAGAAATTTCTATATCCTCTATTCAAAGGGGAGAGATGAGTTTAGATATTCTGATGATTCAAAAGGATTTCACTTTTACCGAATTGATAAAAAAAGGAATATTAATTATCGAACCAGTTCGTTTGTCGATAAAAAATGACGGGCAATTTATTATGTATCAAACTATAAATATTTCATTAGTTCATAAGAAAAAGTCCCTAATTAATCAAAGATACCGAGAAAGAAAGTATGTTGATAAGAACCCTTTTGAGAAATCCATTCCAAGACATCAAAGAATGATTGAAAATCGAAACAAAAATCATTATGATTTGTTTGTTCCTGAAACAATTTTATCCACTAAACGGCGTAGAGAATTACGAATTCTAATTTGTTTCAATTCACAGACTAGAAATGTTATGTGCAATAACGTCAAAAACAAAAAATGGGGTAAAATCGTGTATAAAGGGAAACGTTTTAATAAAGAGAAAAAGAAAATAATTAAATTAAAGTTCTTTCTTTGGCCTAATTATCGATTAGAAGATTTAGCTTGTATGAATCGATATTGGTTTGATACCAATAATGGAAGCCGTTTCAGTATGGTAAGGATACATATGTATCCACGATTTCAAATTCATTAATAATATGTTTTTACATTATCTCACAGACTACCCTATTGGATATATCAAAGAAAGAGATGCACACATTCCATTCTGATACATGAGAATGGATGTCTCAATATCCATTAGATTTAGAAATGAATCAAAAAATTCTTCTTTTTTTTATATTAAAGTTAGTTCAATTTTTGTCTTATTTTCGAAGTGTAGAAATATATCATCCTTTCATATTCCTATCCAAAAAAACAAAATTTGAAAATTGAATTGATTCATTTTATTTGATAAAATTTTGATAATAAAGAAATTAAGATTTTTGTGTATACCAAACTGTCATTATTCTTACTGATCAGTAAAATTGATTTCTTTTTTTATTATTAAATTAAAAAAAGAGGATAGAAGATTTCGTTTTATGATAAAAAATTCATTCATTTCAGTTATTTCACAAGAAGACAAAAAAGAAAACAGGGGGTCTGTTGAATTTCAAATAGTTAGTTTCACCAATAAGATACGAAGACTTACTTCCCATTTGGAATTGCACAGAAAAGACTATTTATCTCAAAGAGGTCTACGGAAAATCCTGGGAAAACGCCAACGGCTACTGTCTTATTTTTCAAAGAAAAATAGAGTCCGTTATAAAAAATTAATTAGTCAACTGGATATTCGGGAATCAAAAACTCGTTAAAGAAGTAACTTGAATTATTTGATTTATTAGATCTTGAATCTTAAATTTTGATGAACTTCTTTTTGTTTTCAGCAATTCATGAAAGAATGAATCGAGGAATAACCTATGAATGGAACAACTACAAGAAAAGACCTCATGATGGTCAATATGGGACCTCACCACCCATCAATGCATGGTGTTCTTCGGCTCGTCCTTACTCTAGACGGTGAGGATGTTATTGATTGTGAGCCAATATTGGGTTATTTACACAGAGGGATGGAAAAAATTGCGGAAAACCGAACAGTTATACAATATCTGCCTTATGTAACACGTTGGGACTATTTAGCTACTATGTTCACAGAGGCAATAACCGTAAATGGGCCAGAACAGTTGGGGAATATTCAAGTACCTAAAAGAGCCAGTTATATCAGAGTAATTATGTTAGAGTTGAGTCGTATAGCTTCTCATCTATTATGGCTTGGCCCTTTTATGGCAGATATTGGCGCACAGACTCCCTTTTTCTATATTTTCAGAGAAAGAGAATTAGTATATGATCTATTCGAAGCTGCCACCGGTATGAGAATGATGCATAATTATTTTCGTATCGGAGGAGTCGCGGCCGATCTACCTCATGGATGGCTAGACAAGTGTTTGGATTTCTGTGATTATTTTTTAACAGCGGTTTCTGAATATCAAAACCTTATTACACGAAATCCTATTTTTTTAGAACGAGTTGAGGGAGTGGGCATTATTAGCGGGGAAGAAGCAAAAAATTGGGGTTTATCAGGACCAATGCTACGAGCTTCCGGAATACAATGGGATCTTCGTAAAGTTGATCATTATGAATGTTACGACGAATTTGATTGGGAAATCCAGTGGCAAAAAGAGGGGGATTCATTAGCTCGTTATTTAGTACGAATCAGTGAAATGACGGAATCTATAAAAATTATTCAACAGGCTCTAGAAGGAATTCCAGGCGGTCCCTATGAGAATTTAGAAATCCGAAGCTTTGATAGAGAAAAGGATCCAGAATGGAATGATTTTGAATATCGATTCATTAGTAAAAAACCGTCTCCCACTTTTGAATTACCGAAGCAAGAACTTTATGTAAGAATTGAAGCCCCAAAAGGGGAATTGGGAATTTTTTTAATAGGAGATCAGAGCGGTTTTCCGTGGAGATGGAAAATTCGACCACCTGGCTTTATCAATTTGCAAATTCTTCCCCAGTTAGTTAAAAGAATGAAATTGGCTGATATTATGACGATACTAGGTAGCATAGATATCATTATGGGAGAAGTTGATCGTTGAAATGATAATTGATACAACAGAAGTACAAGATATCAATTCTTTTTCCAGATTGGAATTCTTAAACGAGATCTATGGAATCATATGGATGCTTGTACCTATTTTTACTCTTGTATTAGGAATCACAATAGGAGTACTCGTCATTGTGTGGTTAGAAAGAGAAATATCCGCAGGAATACAACAACGTATTGGTCCTGAATACGCCGGTCCTTTGGGAATTCTTCAAGCTCTAGCCGATGGGACAAAACTCATTTTCAAAGAGAATCTTCTTCCGTCTAGAGGAGATACTCGTTTATTCAGTATAGGACCATCTATAGCAGTTATATCCATTTTACTAAGTTATTTAGTAATTCCTTTTAGCTATCACCTTGTTTTATCTGATCTTAATATCGGTGTTTTTTTATGGATTGCCATTTCAAGTATTGCTCCCGTTGGACTTCTTATGTCAGGATATGGATCAAATAATAAATATTCCTTTTTAGGTGGTCTACGAGCTGCTGCTCAATCGATTAGTTATGAAATACCATTAACTCTTTGTGTGTTATCAATATCTCTACGTGCGATTCGTTTAAACATAAACTTTTTTTATTCCGTTATTTTTAGTAAATAAATGAATAGACTTCATTTTTTATTCATCATTTAAGCCGATGAGCTAAATCCGATAGTTATATGAGTGAAAGAAAACAGCTTCTAAATTAGCTGTAAAAAGATTGAGTCTCATTTCCTATGTACAAGAATTAAAATAAAGGAAATATAAGCAAGACCTTTACCCCAAGATTGAGGGATTAGTTATCCTGTCTTGAAGCGGGCTCAAAAGATCAACCGTGTAGAGTTTTCATTATTGTTTCTATGTATTACCATAACACGTGATTGAACAAAAATGAGTGGATGGTTAGGAACACAAAAATACATAAAGGATTAGTCATGGAGATTCTTTGGGTAAATTATCCAAAAGGATATATTTTTGCATAAAAAAAAAAAAAAAAGAATCCTAATTGGGGCTTTAAGTTGGTAGAAATGATCAAGTAGTACTCCCCACGATTCCGATCCAGAGTATGCCCCTATCCACAGATTAAAAAAATGACTATCAGGAACGAAATAATCCTTTTTTTAAGTCCCCTCTTTAAGAAAGAAGAATAGGAACGAAAAAAATAAAAAGATCTTTTTATTCTTTCATATATTCATAAAAATGGTGTGTCATGCTACTTTATAATTTTTTTTTCATAATTGAAAAAAGATAGGTTGAAATATCTATTGTGGTTTTACAAGGAGTATTTTATTGAAGGATTAAGTTATTACTCAATAAAGAAAAATTGAAATTATTAAAGGACGAGATCAATTCAGAAGTCTTTTTTAGTTATTATTATAGCAGACAGAATTCCATTGGTCTAATTCGGGACCTTTGAAAGGTTTTGCTCTATATATATTTTATTTATACTACAAACATATCAACATAAAAAATATCGAACCGGTCCTTAGATTTATTGGTGGCCTTGGAGGAGCCGTATGAGGTGAAAATTTCATGTACGGTTCTGTAATAGCGATAGGAACTGTGATGTTACCAACGACTATGATTATCTAATAGTTTAAGTACAGTTGATATAGTTGAGGCCCAGTCAAAATATGGTTTTTGGGGTTGGAATTTGTGGCGTCAACCTATAGGGTTTCTCGTTTTTCTAATTTCTTTCCTAGCAGAATGTGAGAGATTACCTTTTGATTTACCAGAAGCAGAGGAAGAATTAGTAGCAGGTTATCAAACGGAGTATTCAGGTATCAAATTTGGTTTATTTTACGTTGCTTCCTATTTAAATCTATTCGTTTCTTCGTTATTTGTAACAGTTCTTTATTTGGGCGGTTGGAACATCTCTATTCCCTACATATTCGTTCCTGAACTATTTGAATTTGAAATAATTAAAGTGGGTACAGTCTTTGGAATGACAATTGGTATTTTTATTACATTAGCCAAAACCTATTTGTTTTTGTTCATTTCTATCACAACAAGATGGACTTTACCTAGACTAAGAATGGACCAATTATTAAATCTTGGATGGAAATTTCTTTTACCCATTTCTCTCGGTAATCTATTATTAACAACTTCTTCCCAACTCTTTTCACTGTAAAGTAAATAAGGAATACGATATTCTATATTTACGACTTTTCGCAAGCAAGAGAAAGAAACAAACATCAAATTATTCATAGATCTTTACGATATGTTCCCTATTGTAACTG